GTTTTCATTTTCCATCTTCTTCAAACGAGAAACCATATCCATTAAAATGCATTCTAATGAGTCTTTTTTTCTTTTCTTAATCCATGTTTTTTCTTTTCTTATCCATGTTTTTTCTTTTCTTACCCATGTTTTTTCTTTTCTTACCCATGTTTTTTCTTTTCTTACCCATGTTTTTTCTTTTCTTATCCATTTTTTTTTTCGTCTAAAAGGTGAATGATACAATTATTCATTGCAATTGGAATTAATATTTCATATTTTATGAAGTCAAAAAAACCCCCCCCATTTTTCTTTTTTCATTTGATTATTCTATTATATATGATCTTTTTATAATTCAAAAGGTCAATTTAATTTGACTTCTTTTTTTTTTCTATTTTATACATTCTATTTATAATATAAAAACTAGAATTTGTCAATAGGAAAAAAAATTGAAAAAAGAAAAAAAGAATTCCTCAATTAGCAAATTGAGGAATTCGTTTTCATTTTCCATCTTCTTCAAACGAGAAACCATATCCATTAAAATGCATTCTAATGAGTCTTTTTTTCTTTTCTTAATCCATGTTTTTTCTTTTCTTATCCATGTTTTTTCTTTTCTTACCCATGTTTTTTCTTTTCTTACCCATGTTTTTTCTTTTCTTACCCATGTTTTTTCTTTTCTTATCCATTTTTTTTTTCGTCTAAAAGGTGAATGATACAATTATTCATTGGAATTGGAATTAATATTTCATATTTTATGAAGTCAAAAAATACCCCCCCCATTTTTCTTTTTTCATTTGATTATTATATTATATATGATCTTTTTATAATTCAAAAGGTCAATTTAATTTGACTTCTTTTTTTTTCTATTTTATACATTCTATTTATAATATAAAAACTAGAATTTGTCAATAGGAAAGAAAATTGAAAAAAGAAAAATAGTAAGAAACATAGAGAAACAAAATTCAATGTTTCTTACTAAAAAAAACAGATTCTTTTCTTTACAACTTCCTATTCTTTATTGTTTCTAAAAGCGAAAAACAAGAATAAAGTCTCGCGAATTCCATCTCGAACCGGTGTCTTTCTTTTTTAGGAAAGGGTAAGATTAGATTATATATGTTGTCAAAATCAACAAGATCCTTCATGTTTTTGATACCGGATTCCTTAAGAAGTCTGGATATGCTTCGTGAAAAGAATTCCTCAATTAGCAAATTGAGGAATTCGTTTTCATTTTCCATCTTCTTCAAACAAGAAACCATATTAATTAAAATGCATTCTAATGAGTCTTTTTTTCTTTTCTTAATCCATGTTTTTTCTTTTCTTATCCATGTTTTTTCTTTTCTTACCCATGTTTTTTCTTTTCTTATCCATTTTTTTTTTTTTCGTCTAAAAGATAAAAAATAGAATGAAGTCTCGAGAATTCAACTGTAAATTCTCGTGTTTCTTTGTTAGGAAAGGGTAAGATTAGATTATATATATTGTCAAAATAAACAAGATCCTTCATGTTGTTTATACCGGATTTCTTAAGAAGTCTGGATACCCCTGGTGTAAACAATTCCTCAATTGGATAAAGATGGAATTTTTTTTCATTTTCCATCTTCTTCAAACGAGAAATCATGTTTAATAGCCAGGATTTGAAGACATTTTTTTTTCCAAAAGGTATTGAGTCCTCTGGATGCCTATAATCTGATTTTTTGAATTTGTCTATATTAGAAAAATAAGAATAAAGTCTCAAGAATTCATGATCGAATTCTTCTCTTTCTTTGTTAGGAAAGAATAAGGTTAGATTATCTATATTGTCAAAATAAAGAAGATCCTTCATGTTGTTGATACCGCATTCCTTAAGAAGTCTGGATACCCCTGGTGTAAACAATTTCTCAATTGGATAAAGATGGAATTTTTTTTCATTTTCCATCTTCTTCAAACGAGAAATCATCTTTAATAGCCAGGATTTGAAGATATTTTTTTTTCCAAAAGGTATTGAGTCCTCTGGATGCCTATAATCTGATTTTTTGAATTTGTCTATATTAGAAAAATAAGAATAAAGTGTAAAGAATTCACGATCGAATTCTCCTCTTTCTTTTTTAGGAAAGAATAAGGTTAGATTATCTATATTGTCAAAATAAAGAAGATCCTTCATGTTGTTGATACCGGATTCCTTAAGAAGTCTGGATACCCCTGGTGTAAACAATTTCTCAATTGGATAAGTATGGAATTTTTCTTCATTTTCCATCTTTGTCAAATCAGAAATCTGTTGAAATAGTCTGGATCGCCTGAAATCTTTCAGGACCCAAACTATATCTATTGATTCTTCTGATTTTGTTGATTTTGTTGATTCTTCTGATTCTTGTGATTCCTCAGATTCTGTTGATTCTTCTGATTCTTGTGATTCCTCAGATTCTGTTGATTCTTCTGATTTTATTGATTTTTTGGAATTTTGATTAGCATCTTCATCATAAGCAGAAGCAAGGTTTTTTCTAAGAATCTCATAGGGATCAGTAGAAACCATATTCTCATCCGTAGAATCCCAAGTACCCGAATCAATCAAAGATTCGATTCGATCGAAACTCTCCATTGGTAAATGAAATGCACAATGTTGACAAATATATTTGTTTTTTTGCGCATATTGTTTGTAAATGGATGTTTCACAATTTTTACAAAAAGTCCATAAATGAGCATATGGCGCAAATACATCCTTTGGATCAAATACATCCTCTGGCTCAAATACATCCTCTGGTTTAAGATTCTTTTGGTATTCTGAATTTATATTATCATAAGCACTCTTAGCAATAGAAAAATTTTTTTTTATTTTTTTTATTAAAAAATTGTATAGTTCGTCCTTTTTGTGGATTTTGAATCTTAAAACTAGAAATGCTTTAATTAAAATAGGATATCCTATCATCAATTTAAAAATTTTGGAATGAACGAGAACGAAAGAATTAAGTATTTGATTGACACTATGTGGATTATAACTTTCATATTCCTGAATATCTTTTAAATATTCAATATCTTTGAAATATTCCTCCAAGTTTTCCTCCAAGTTAATATCTTGGAATTTGAAATATTGAGAAATTTGAGGTGGAATTTTACTTAGGTTATATATATATAAATCGCTGTATGAACATGAAAGAAAAAAACGAATCAAAGAATCATAATTGTATTTATGAAGATATGTACGTACTATTACGGAATAAAAAAACTTATGTTTTTCCAAGATTCTCCAGATAACTTGCTTTTTTTGTGGCATTGTCAATTGATAAAAGATTTGAATTATTTTCAATTCACACAAGCTGCTAATAGAATGTCTTACCAATTTCGATCCTTTAAATTGTTCCATACTACTCCCTTTTTTATATAAAAAAAATATCAGAATTCTGAATTTTTTTCAGAAAACGGACGGGATAAAATCCCATTATGATTGTATGGCCAACCATTGAGGGTATAATGGTAGATGCCCGAGACCAAGTGACTATTATTTCTCTCTCCTCTCCCATTTTGATTTTTTCAAATGTTTCCGATAAATGCTTAGCTACAAATCTTTTCTTTACTACAATTTTTTTTTTTTGACAATTCTTTTCTTTTTCACCTAAAAAGGTATATATTCTTCTGATTACTGTGATTCTTCAGATTCTGTTGATTCTTATGATTCTTTTGATTCTTGTTCCTCTTGATCTGAATCTAGTTCTTCTTCATCGAAATATGGAACAGGAATTCCTTTAGAGAAATATTTCTCAAAATATCTTTTGATTTTCCCGAGTTTCTTTTCATCTTTGACTTTTCTTTTCAAAAGTGTTTCTATTATCAAAAAAAAGAATTCTTTCTCTCTCTTTAATCTTTCATGATATTTATATCAATCTTTTACCTAAATCGATTCTTGTTTCTATTAAACTTGTTTTTATGTACAAAAAATGAAGTTTGAAATGGAATGAATTTTTCAAATCTATGAAATTTCAATTTCAAAAATCTAATGAATTTAGTTCTTTTTCATATTTTTGTAGTTCTTCTTCATCAAAATATGGAACAGGATTCCCTTTAGAGAAATATTTCTAAAAACATTTCATATTATATCTCCTAGCCCTTCATCATTAAAGTACGGAATCATCTCCAAAGATTTCGGTCAAAGCAGGCATATGCCAAACATGGATACCCCCTGAAGTCACAGGTATAATACCAGGCATAGAGACCCAATTGGGATAAAATATCCAAATTACTTGAATGGAAAAGAATATTCTTTTCTATTCAAGTAATTAGGTCATTTATCAATTGAAAAGATTAAGCGGTACAATTGAATCCAATGAGCCCTTTTCAAATAAGTACTTTGTTACTCAAAAATTTTCCAGATTTTTTTAATAATAAAACTGATTATTTTTAGAATTATTTTTATTATAAAAATAATCTTTTTGATTACTTCTATAAAAACACTCATTAGCTTTATAAACATTATCATTAACATAATAGAATCACAAAGCATCAAAAAGAGGTAGAAACACATTCGAATATCGAACCAAGGCAATTGTTGAAGCTTGGTATTTAAAAAATTCCAAATTCTTCTGAGCATAAACCTCCTTGTTTTTTGTTTTGACTTTTCGAAAAATGAAAGATATCGTGGAACGTCAATAATTCACTAAGAACACCTTTTAAAAGATTACGCGGTACAATTGAATCCAACGAGCCCATTTCAAATAAGTATTCAGCTTCCTGTACACCCTCAGGTACTTCGATCTTCATTACTTCTTCAATCACTCTTTTACCTGCAAATGCAATGTATGCATCTGGTTCACCAATAATTATATCGCCAAGCATTCCAAAACTGGCTGTGACACCACCTGTTGTAGGCGATGTCAGAAGTGACACTAAAAATAAGTTTTCATGGAATTGAAAATTAAATAAAGTCGAAGATATTTTAGCCATTTGCATTAAGCTGAAACTTCCTTCTTGCATACGAGCTCCTCCAGAAGCACAAGAAATGATGAGAGGTAAGGATTTTCTCGTAGCATATTGAATTAGACGGGTTATTTTTTCACCCACTACCGATCCCATACTTCCTCCGATAAACTGAAAATCCATAACCGCAAGTGCTACAGGGATACCGTCGAGTTGACCTATTCCTGTTTGAACAGCGTCAGTTAAACCTGTTTTTCTTTGATAAGAATCGACCTTATCCATGTAAGGTATATCTTCTTCTGATTCTTGTGATTCTTCTGATTCTGTTGATTCTGTTGATTCTTCTGATTCTTGTGATTCCTCAGATTCTGTTGATTCTTCTGATTCTTGTGATTCCTCAGATTCTGTTGATTCTTCTGATTCTTGTGATTCCTCAGATTCTGTTGATTCTTCTGATTTTATTGATTTTTTGGAATTTTGATTAGCATCTTCATCATAAGCAGAAGCAAGGTTTTTTTCTTTTTCTTCTATTTCTGCTTTTGTTTCTATTTCTTCTCGAAGAAATAGTTGCGCTATTTGCTTTCGAGTATATTTCTTTGCAATAAATTCGTTTAATTCCTCTGCAGTGGATTCATCCGTATAAAAAAAAGTTTGCTCTGCAGAAACTTGCTCTGCAGTGGATTCTTCTGCAGAAGTTTGCTCTACAGTGGATTCCTCTTCATCTGAATCTAGTTCCTCTTCATCTGAATCTAGTTCTTCTTCATCGAAATCTGGAATCTCTTCATCTGAATCTAGTTTATCTTCATTCATTTTATCCAGTTCCTCTTCATCTGAATCTAGTTCCTCTTGATTTGAATCTAGTTCTTCTTCATACAATTCTTTATAGAAATTTTGGAGTTGCTCTTCTATTTCGTCTTGATATGAATCTAGTTCTTCTTCATCATATGAATCTAGTTCATCTTCATCATATGAATCTAGTTCATCTTCATCATAATAAGCAGCCCACTCCTTTTCACGTTCTTCTTCACGTAGTTTTTCACGTTTTTCTTCACGTAGTTTTTCAAGTTCTTCTTCATAAGCAGCCCGCTCCTTTTCACGTAGTTTTGCAAGTTCTTCTTCATTCATTTTATCCAGTTCCTCTTCATCTGAATCTAGTTCCTCTTGATTTGAATCTAGTTCTTCTTCATCATATGAATCTAGTTCATCTTCATCATATGAATCTAGTTCATCTTCATCATATGAATCTAGTTCATCTTCATCATAATAAGCAGCCCGCTGCTTTTCACGTTCTTTTTCACGTTCTTCTTCACGCTGCTTTTCACGTAGTTTTTCAAGTTCTTCTTCATCATATGAACTAGATGAATCTTCATCATATGAATCTAGTTCATCTTCATCATAATAAGAAGCCCGCTGCTTTTCACGTTCTTTTTCACGTTCTTCTTCACGCTGCTTTTCACGTAGTTTTTCAAGTTCTTCTTCATAAGCAGCCCGCTGCTTTTCACGTTCTTCTTCACGCTGCTTTTCACGTAGTTTTTCAAGTTCTTCTTCATCATATGAACTAGATGAATCTTCATCATATGAATCTAGTTCATCTTCATCATATGAATCTAGTTCATCTTCATCAGATGAACTAGATGAATCTTCATCATATGAATCTAGTTAATCTTTATCAGATGAACTAAATGAATCTTCATCAGATGAACTAGATGAATCTTCATCATATGAATCTAGTTCATCTTCATCATATGAATCTAGTTCATCTTCATCATATGAATCTAGTTCATCTTCATCATAATAAGAAGCCCACTGCTTTTCAGTCTCTTTCTCAATATAATCCCACAATATAATCCCAAAATGCCTTTTCACGTTCTTCTTCATAAGCAGCCCACTCCTTTTCACGTTGTTTTTCAAGTTCTTCTTCATAAGAAGCCCGCTGCTTTTCACGTAGTTTTTCAGCAAGACTAGGCTCTTCCATTTGCTTTTTTCGTTGCTCTTCCATTTGCTTTTTTCGTTGCTCTTCCATTTCCTCTTCATCTGAATCTAGTTCCTCTTGATTTGAATCTAGTTCTTCTTCATACAACTCTTTATAGAAATTTTGTAGTTTTTCTTCCATTTGCTCTTCACTTTGCTCTTCAATCATCTTATCTAATTCCTCTTCAATTATTATATCTAGTTTCTCTTCATTTGATTTATTTTATGTATTAAAAAAAAAACACACTAACATTAATATTATTATTATATCGAATAATAATAGATAATACAATATCTAGTTAGCATAGCAATTAGAACAAAAAATCCAAAAAGAAATAAAAAAAAAAAAAAGAAAGCGATTGATTAGCGCAGTATCAATAAAAAAACAAATAAGAATTTGAGAAAGTTCTTTACTCGAATCCAAAAGTTTTTAGTTTTTATTAACAAAAAATTTTATTAACAAAAAATTTGTTAATTTCTTGAGAATTTGCCTCTTGAATTCTAGATACTGGTAGGAAAAGAACCCGACTCGGTATTGGGAAAAAAGAAAGGAAGCAGAACCAAGTCAAGATGATATGGATCACCCCTTCTTCTTGTGCCAAAGGTCTGACCATTTCGGAACTGGAGCTCCATTTCTTTTCAATTTCCATTCAAGAGTTCCTATGTGTTTCC